ATCAACTGTATTGAATCAGCTGAGAACTGAATAACCGCTGTTCGAGTAAGCGCTGCGCAAGTCTGGGACTTAACTTAAGTAAGGAATCGAATAGGCAGCTAGACTTTGCCTGCTTTCCGGCTTAGACTAGTCGAGTAGTAACCGTTTCCTTTCTTCATTTGGTGCTTATTGCCCATCCCGTCCAGCTATGCTAGTCCTTTCTTTCAACCGGAAGGAGTTGTAAGCCGCTTGGGAGGAGGAAGTCCTATCTGAAGTTAGGGTCCTAGCTCAACAGAAAGAAAGTGCACTCGGGAAAGCGCGGATCTTTGATGCCAAGATCTTCTAGGAGACGCAGCTACCTATAGTAAGTAGGAAAGAACGTCTTTTTGTCCTTGCCTGCAAACTTCTCATTTGACGAAATAGCGTAAGTAGTAAATAAAGTCCTCCGCCTACACTACTGGCAGGAGGCGAACAAAGGGACTCAAAAAGATAGGTTTGCGACCGGGCGTTGGAATTTATTTAGTTTAGAAGGGCTTGGGGTCCTATTCCCATACTTGGATGATCGGATAACTATCTAACTGCAAGCAACTGAGATAAAGGAAATTGGTCTAAGTCGGGATTGGGTTGGTGTTAAGTGTACCGCACCACAGCTTGTGTAGCCTATACGAAGCAAGCCTACATAGGGTACTGGATGAATATCTCACTTTTAATTGAAAGTGAGATGCCAAGTCCCATGTCTTTCTTGGTTGGAAAAAACCAACTGGCGATTTACGATATGACAAGTAAGTATTTTTGTTTCGAGCAAGGAGCGGAACTACAGGGATGAAATGAAAAGTGTATCTTACGATTACGCCCATCTGGAGACTTTTTTATTGAACTTTCTCCAGTGCAAGTTCCTTTCCCATTACTTTTGTTTTGGTTAACAACCAACCAAAGTTCTCTAACATTCTTCAATACTCGTACAGGAAGGAGTCTCCTTCTGTCCTGTCTGGAGGGAATCATTTTTTCTCAATCAAGAATGCCTCAACTGGATAAATTCACTTATTTAACACAATTCTTCTGGTCATGCCTTTTCCTGTTTCTCTTTGTTGTACATAAAAAAATCAGTCTAGAGCAGAGAATTTATTTTATATATATTACCAATCATAGCTTCCAACGAGTTATGAAATGGTTTTCTTTTTTGTTATTTTATTTTCGGACTGGGTATCTCCTTGTCCACACCATATCCGTACTGATATTTTTTCAACCCCTTCTGCCTTTTGACCAAGCACCTCCTCTTCCGGACCCTTCCGGCTCAGAAGGCTCGACCTCGTGGACGGGGAAGTCTTCCTTCGAGGAGCGGGTGCTCCTCGAGCCTTTTCCCGAAACCGACATAGATAGCGGTTCCGTGGATCAACCGGAAGCAAGGCCTGCGCTTCCCGCTAATCCAGTCCCTTCCCGGGGGAGGAAGCTGGTCCCTCTAATCCAGCCCCTTCCCGGGGGGAGGAAGCTGGTCCCTCTAATCCAGCCCCCCCAATAGTCCACTATCAATATCAACCGGATGAAATGATAGGGGGGGATTCGGTTAACTCCATCCGGGATCGCCTTTTGGCGAATTCCTATTCTTTCTCATATGAGGACATAGAATTCGCCCGTATTCAAGCCGAAGACCTATTCGAGGTCAAGGTTGATATTATAAGGGTAATGGCGGACCTTGATCCAACGGGAGATTGGATGGGGCGGGGAGCTCGGGCCCTCGACAATCCGCGTACCGCCACGGGAGAACCCTCCTTAGAGGAACTCTATAACCTTTTAACCCATCTGACTGAGGGCGGCGGAGTACAGTCACCCGTTTTTTCTTATTTGAAAAGAAAAATGAGCGGGGAGGGATGAAAGCTCTAGTAACATAATATACTAGGAAAGGGATCTCTGTTGATGCCCCGAAAGTACCAGTTGTCGTTGGCAGGCAGCATGGGAAGGGGGGTTTCAGGCGGAAAACTTGGTGGATATGTTGATGGAAACCCATGGCGGGGAAAAGATGGATCCGCCAAAGTCTCGAGCGGGACGGGAGGCACAGCCCCTACTTTCGGGAAACTCTCGAGAATTTCCGCGTCCTGAAGGGGACTGGGGGTACGGAGATGCAACTCCGCAAGGGGCTCGCATAAAATCTTCTTTAAAAGACAGGTAAGAGGGAGGTCTTAAAGGCCCATCGGAACTATGATCTCTCCCTCTAATTTCTTTTGTCTCTGTATTTTCTTCTTTCTTTTTTCGGTATGCCGCTCCGCGAGCAAGGAGCGAAAGAACCAAGTGGGCTGTGTTGATGTCAGAATTTGCACCTATTTGTATCTATTTAGTGATCAGTTCGCTAGTTTCTTTGATCCCACTCGGTGTTCCTTTTCCATTTGCTTCCAATAGTTCAACCTATCCAGAAAAATTGTCGGCCTACGAATGTGGTTTCGATCCTTCCGGTGATGCCAGAAGTCGTTTCGATATACGATTTTATCTTGTTTCAATTTTATTTATTATCCTTGATCCGGAAGTAACCTTTTCCTTTCCTTGGGCAGTACCTCTCAACAAGATTGATCCGTTTGGCTCTTGGTCCATGATGGCCTTTTTATTTATTTTGACGATTGGATCTCTCTATGAATGGAAAAGGGGTGCTTCGGATCGGGAGTAGTGATAGGGCAAAAATCAATCGGGGGAAGGACAAAAGAAAGAGTGATGCCTACATTAAATCAATTGATTCGTCATGGTAGAGAAGAAAAACGGCGCACGGACCGTACTCGAGCTTCGGATCAATGTCCCCAGAAGCAAGGAGTACGCCCGCGTGTTTCAACGAGAACACCAAAAAACCTAATTCAGCTCCACGTAAGATAGCCAAGGTACGGTTGAGCAATCGACATGATATATTTGCTCACATTCCGGGCGAAGGTCATAATTCGCAGGAACATTCTATGGTGTTAATTAGAGGGGGTAGAGTGAAAGATTTGCCAGGTGTGAAATCCCATTGTATTCGAGGAGTCAAAGATTTGCTGGGAATTCCGGATCGAAGAAGAGACAGATCAAAATATGGTGCGGAAAAACCCAAATCGATATGAATGGAAGATGCCTCTGGAACTTGTTTTTCTCGGTCAGTCGAGGTATTCATTGAAAAGTCTCAATGCTATCTTCGACAGTCTTGAGAGCGAGGGCCGCAATAGCCCCTACTTTCGCTCTTTTGTTTCTAAAAGATAAAAGAGACCGCCCTTGATCTTTGACTTGGTCCGCCGCGATCCATAAGGAGGGGGGCTTTCGTTCGCAACAAGGTAGCCATAGGGAAACCTGTGGCTGGATTGAATCCTTCGCGATGGTGAAGCTACGTTTTGGAAGCAAGATGCGACGAAAACTTGAGTCTGTACACCCTTGCTTGAATTTTCGCCCTTAAGTGAGAAAGGTGCTAAGCTAAGGCGCACTACGAAATTTTTGAAAAAGAACTCTCAAACAATATCGTATCGTAGATGATAGTGGCTTTACTTCTTTACGTGAGCTAGTTGATCGAGAAACTGTCGCCCAAAGGTGCTTTTACGAAAGCCGGTCACCGATGGCTAAGATCCTTTCCTCACTCTAACTTTAGGAAGCGCACTTCTACCTTTTCTTGTGCGCTCGGGGAGAAAGAAAAACTTTCAATCTAAATGTATAGAATACTCTCGATTGATCGGTTGTAATGTTCACGATATATAATCCAATGTTCAGTGAGATGACTTTCTTACTGACTGAATCGCTCGAATTAGCCGAAGGAAACGAGGCTTCTGGCTCGGCTGGTCTCACTGGAGAGGATAGTTTTGACTGCGAGGGAGGCAGGGGCGCGTCTGATGGTATCGTATATAAGATCACGGTGACATTTAGGAGTGATCTTTCCCTCTTCTTAAAGCCGGTGGTGATCTCACTTTCGAAAGAGAGTATGGACGTGGCGGTGTACACGTAGCTCCATAGCGGAGCTAGTCACTGGCTACAGGTTTCTTTCCTACCGGACCGGAGGCGGCCGAAAATGTTATGTCAAAAGGACCAAGGCTAGGGGTAGGAGCTCATTCGGACGGAATCGAATGATTACGAGATCTAAAATGAGACAAAGCCAAGAGGGGAGAGCACTTAGACAATTCACTTTGGGTACAGGGTGGTAGGAATCCCTCAGGGCGTATTACGGTTTTTCACCGGATCGAAGCGATTTGCAGCGAAGAATTGATCTGAAACGAAGCACTTCGTCTATGGGCATTGTAGAAAGGATAGAATATGACCCTAATCGTTCTTCTCGGATCGCTCCAGTACGATGGATCGAGGGGGTGCAGCTACGCCGCCAGAGGGAATGCAACATGATAGAGGAGGTCGCTCCGCCGCGTAAGATCCTCGAACCTACCGGGACCACCATCCGCGGCCTATTTTCGTTCTCTTCCCCGCCCGGGAAGGTGGATCAAAGAAAGGTAGCTTGCTTCTCTCCTGGACTGATGGCGGCTTATGTAGTGGTCGGCCTTATAAAGCTCTCTAAGCAAAGCTTACCTCCCCCTTCCCTTATTAAATGAAGTGGAAAGTCTTCACTTAGTAGTCGGCATTCTCATTCTATAAGCGACTTGCCGAGTCTACGAAGCTTTGCTTCTTGTAGTCGGCCCGTAATGCCTCCCTTCATTTGCTTGCCTCCTTCCAGCGCGGAATGCCTAATGCCTATTAGAACTCTTTTATAGTTCTAGAAGCTAACCGCCAGAAGCTCACCCTTCGGGTGTCGCTTCCAGCGCAGGAGGCAAAGCATTCTGCCAGACGTCCCGGCCTGGGGGACCCGTTCGCCTTTGGTACTTCAGTAGATCTTCAAAAAAAAGCGCGACTTCAATGCAGCCTTAACTACAACTACATTACGCAAGCTCCACCAATACCTATACCTACCTATAGAGTCAAAAAAGTACCAGTGACGGTGACTTTCTAGGTTTATGGATTCAGTCAGCTAAACTCCATCAAACTCCTCAATAAATATCAACAAACAAACAACATGTCGTGACCGGTTAGGCTTGGTTTAGTAATGAATGTAAACTAAAAAAAATAGGCTGCGTTTATTCAAACAAGGGGAACCGAAGGTTTCCTTGGTACTTTAGTAGTACGACAGTTGTTGTACTATTAATATTAAGTAGCTGTACAACAGAATGCCGTTCGCCTTTACTTTAGTATTGAGCAGTACTTAAGTAGCTAAGTTCCCAAAGGTGAACAGCCCTCTGTCCTTTATAGTCGTAAAGGGCTCCTCAGAAAAGTAAGGAAGGAGGCATTCGAAAGGCCGACCACTATATCATAGGCCTTCTGGTAGGAAGGCCGACGACTACACGGACTCTATACCAAGTCATGAGCGATAGCGGAGCCAAGCCGCCGCCTATAGGACAAGGGACGAAAGCCCGACGAAGGCCTATGATATAGTAAGAAAGAAAGTACTTTAAGGTTACGAAGTCACTTAGCCGTCTACAAAGGGAAAGGCGTCGGTACGGAGTCACGTCAGCTGTGGATATAGACTAGGTAGGCTATAAGGGAGTCAGTCTTAAACTATGGACCGAGACTACACTAAGGAACAAGGAAGCTTGACTGAGCAAAGAAGTCAAGGAACGAAGCAGCTTCTCTAATAGCCCCGTTGAATAGGAGGGCGAAGGCTTTTTGAAAAAGTCTTATTTATTATTAATATTTATTTCTATTTAGGGAGAGGGGGCTTCAAGTTCTTAGGAAGAGCCGTACGAGGCAGCTCACGTACGGTTCGGGAGCCGAGCCCCAGCACAGGGGCTTAGGTCAACACTTATATAATAGCCAGTCATCAATTGGAAGCGGGGAAGATGGTGATGGATTGCAATTGGTCTAAACCTTCGACCAGCGACTTATTGCGACCCGCCCAGAATGCCCATACATACTAAGACCTTATTCACCACAGCGAAGAAAGGCCGAGTGGAAGGGGGCAGTCAGCTGGCTGCTTCTTGGCCACGCCCCCCTGCTTATAGATACGAGATACTTGGTCAAAATTATCAAATAGAAAATTGCACACCATTAGCCGATATACGTATAGGAACATGGGTACATGATATTGAATGCCATCCAGGTCAAGGCGAAAAGCTGGCTCGAGCCGCAGGAACTTTTCCTAAAATAATGAAGGAACCAGCACCCCCTACACTCTCTCTTAGGCTTGTGCGGCTACCTTCGGGTGTTGAAAAAGTCATTGATTCCCGGTGCCGAGCTACTACTGGTATAGTTTCCAATCCCAACCATAGTGCACGTAAGCTTAGAAAAGCTGGAACAAAGCCGGTGGTTAGGCGGACGCCCCTTTGTTCGTGGTGTTTCAATGAATCCGGTGGATCATCCTCATGGAGGAGGTGAGGGGCGCACGAAAGGAGGTAGACCTTCGGTGTCACCTTGAGGGAAGCCCACCAAAGTTGGATTTCGGGCAGGGGTGGGGAAACGCGGAAATGAGTTCATGCCACGACGATCCATATGGAAGGGCAGTTTTGTTGATGCATTCCTGTTGAGAATGAAGAAGAAGAGAGCTCTTCTTTTGAACAGGAAAATTGGGTCACGTAGATCTTCTATTTTGCCGGAATTCGTTGATTGCTCCGTACGAATTTACAATGGAAAAACCCCTGTTCGTTGTAAGATCACTGAGGAAAAGGTTGGTCAACAATTTGGAGAGTTTGCTTCTACATGGAAACGCAGACTTTCGAGAACAAATATTGGACCGGGAAGAAAAAGGGAAGTCAAGCCTAATTGCATATGGCACGAAAAGGAAATCCGATTTCGGTAAGACTTGATCTGAATCGTAGTTCAGATTCAAGTTGGTTCAGTGAGGGCGACCGCGAAAGTCACCGAATGGGTCAGTCTTTTCCTTCAGTTTTCCTATAAAAATAAAGCGTGGGAGGACGTTGCAGATGCCCGGGACGGACACGACTTCTTCTAAGGCTAGAAGACCACTGGAAGACACCCGGGACCAGAGCATGTCGTGAAAGAAGCACACTGGGCGGGCGTGCTTCGACCGTGTCCCCGGGGCACAGTTGAATGTAGATACCATGAACGCGAGGTGCAGGATACCAGGCCGAGAAACCCGGGCAACTCCCCTATGTGCCGATCGCTAGCGCATCCAGGGCCCCGGCGCCCAGCTCCGCTGGAGAGGCCTAGCCTGATCTGAGAAGTGCTAATTCGGTTCGGATAGACTTCATTCAAGAACGCCGCCGCCCCTGGAATCAATAAGAAAACAAGTGCTAAGTTTCAGATCAGTGAATAAACCGAAACGAAAGAAGAGACGTTTATCGCTCGGCGCCTAAAGCGCACTATGCTCCGCTTCAACAAATGAGAGTTTTCGGTGGAACCGGTGAACCACGCGAGCTGGTTAGATGCGCGGGACAGAGGGCTCGTAGTACCTGCTAGCGCAGCTATGCAGTGGAAGGGAAGGAGCCTAAATCGAACCCCTTCTTTATTTTATTTTATTCTTTGAAAAAAAAAGCAGTCAAAAGAGATTATACTCTCGGATGAGACTAAGCAGCCACCGACCGTTCTGACGCGCCCCTGACCTATTTTTCTTAAGTAAGAAAGACCGAAAACCTATCTAAAATGGAGCCTAGTTCAAGCTAAGCTGTCAATGATAGAATGGAAAATTAAGAATAAGAAACCACTAGTAGGGATATGGATGGAGTCTCGCTCAGTAAAGAGAGTTGTAGATTCGTAGAAAAGGGGAGGAGCCTTTACTTTTTATTATATTAGTAAAGCGCTAACGCTGCCATTTTTCTAAAGCAACAAGCGCGAAACTTTACTTTTTGAGAAAGAAGGTGCTAGTTTTGTTTCCGCTTTATTAGTAAGTGATTTTTTTATATCATATCAATAAAGGCTGGTTGCTTTTATTGATATATAATAGTATAATATAAGTTAAGTAAGGCGCGTTAGTGCTTTAGTTTTCAATAAGGACGTTTAGGCTTTACTAATAACATAGAAGGGGCGTATCCTTTCAAATGACAACTGCCTCTTCCTGCTGCGAGGGCGTTGCACGAAACCAACCCGCCCGATCAAGTACCAGTTGCTTCGCCCGTAGGCCCACTTAGGTTAGGGGGGCATTGTCCCTCAGTTCTTACCAACCTCCGGTGTGTAATCGACATGTTGCTAGCTTCAACTCGGTTGAATAAGAATCATTGATTCCCTCTGCTGTCCATTTCCTATTCATTCAGGGCGCTCGGCCGGTGCTCCTTTCTCATACCAGAACAACTCTGAACGTTAGGGAAGATAAGGGAAGACCACCTGAGCGAACCGACCGAAGGCACTTGACTTATTCGAACCGAACGATAGCGGCTTAAAGCTAAGCCTATCACGAGTAGCGTCGCTGCTTGATCGGCGGGGAGGAGCATCTCAAAGTATGGGGCAAAGGATCAAGCGCTTTGACTTTGTCCCCCGGGATCCACCACAGGTTGGGTTTGAGAGCCGTGTGATGGGTGACTATCCAGCACGGTTCGGAGAGCACTTTTAGTCTGCGTTGGTGAATGGAAGCCCCCACTATCAAGCAAGAAAGAAGCGGCTCTTCCCACGGCGGAGTCACCATTGACTCTATTTATTATTATGGTAAATCAGTGTATCAAGATGTCAATCTGAGATCTTATTTCGGTTCGATACGTCCACCTACGAGACTCACCTTTGGCTTTCGTCTCGGTAGGTGTATTATTCTACATTTTCCAAAAAGAACATTCATTCATTTCTTTCTTCCCCGTCGACCACGACGACTGAAACGACGCGAAAAATCCAGACCCGGAAAGGAGAAGGGCCGGTGGTGGGCATTTGGGAAAGTCGGGCCGCTCAGGTGTCTTCATTCAAGCGACGATACAGAAGAAGAACGAAACGAAGTGAGAGGCCGGGGGGAAGGGAAAAGAGTCGAGTCGATCAGGCTCGACGACCGGGAGAAGCAAAACGAAATTCGGATTTGGCCGAAAAAGAAGCAACGCTATGGATACCATGAGCGATCACCATCGATAAAGAAGAATCTTTCTAAATCACTTCGGGTCAGCAGGGCCTTCAAGCATCCGAAATACGCCGGGGTTGTAAATGACATAGCGTTCCTGATAGAAAATGACGACTTCTTCAGAAAAACCAAGTTATTCAAGTTCTTTTTGCCAAAGAAGTCCCGCTCCGACGGCCCGACGAGTCATCTACTTAAAAGGACCCTCCCTGCAGTGCGCCCCTCCTTGAATTATTCGGTCATGCAATACTTATTGAATACAAAGAAAAAAATGGATTTCGACCCCGTCGTAGTTCTCAATCATTTCGTGGCACCGGGCGTGTCTGGACCATCTACGATGGGGGGAGCGAATGCACAGGGAAGAAGCTTAGATAAGAGAATACGTTCTCGCATCGCTTTTTTTGTAGAAAGCTCGACCTCGACCAGCGAGAAAAAGTGTTTGGCCGAAGCCAAAAAGAGGTTGACCCACTTCATTCGCGAAGCAAATGATCTTCGCTTCGCGGGGACAACAAAAACCACCATCTCGCTCTTTCCTTTCTTCGGTGCTACCTTTTTCTTTCCAAGGGATGGGGTTGGGATGTATAAGAACCTTTTTTTGAGGATGCCCGGGAACAACTCCTAGGTCAATTAAGGATCATATGTTGGATCCTCATGGGTAAGGATAAGGTAATGGAATTGATAGAGAAATTCATAGACCTAGGTGGGATAGGAGAATTGATAAAGGGAATAGAGATGATGATAGAGATCATACTGAGAAACAGAAGAATTCCGTACGGGTACAACTCTTATTTGAACGAAGTGAAAAAAATGCGATCTTTGTTGTCTAATAGAGCACACACTAATACCTTAATGGAGTCGGTCAAGATCAAATCTGTTTATCAAAGTGCTTCTCCGATTGCTCAAGACATCTCTTTTCAACTGAGAAACAAAACAAGATCATTTCGTTCCATTTTTAGTAAAATAGTGAAGGATATTCCATTAATAATGGAAAAAGGGGGTGAGGGGATCCGTATATGTTGTTCAGGTCGATCAGAAGGCGCAGAAATAGCTAGAACTGAATGCGGAAAGTATGGAAAAACATCTCGTAATGTATTTAACCAGAAAATCGATTATGCTCCTGCGGAAGTATCTACTCGTTACGGAATCTCAGGTGTCAAAGTGTGGATTTCATATAGTCAAAATAAAAAGGGACGTGCTATATCCGAAACGTACGAAATATACTAAATATCGTAAAGGCAGATGTAGTAAGGGTTGCAAACCGGACGGTACACAACTTGGTTTTGGAAGATATGGGACTAAAAGTTGTAGAGCTGGTCGTCTTTCATATCGAGCCATTGAAGCAGCGCGTCGGGCTACAATCGGACAATTCCATCGTGCTATGAGCGGACAATTCCGAAGAAATGGTAAGATATGGGTAAGAGTTCTCGCGGATCTCCCTATTACCGGGAAACCTACAGAAGTAAGAATGGGAAGAGGAAAAGGAAATCCTACGGGTTGGATTGCTCGTGTGTCCACGGGACAAATCCCATTTGAAATGGACGGTGTGAGTTTGTCAAATGCTCGACAAGCCGCTACATTAGCGGCGCATAAACCATGTACGTCAACCAAGTTTGTTCAGTGGTCGTAACATAATTGGAAAGTGGGGAAAAACCGGGCCGGGATTCAAAAGAATTAGGCGAAGTGTTTGTTCGGAAGTGGAAAGACACTAAGGGAGAGGGTTATACTCCTTTATTTTTGTAATCGCCGAAATTGTACGACGAACCTTTTTTTTTGTTCCAGGCGTACGCCCCTGATACGTTACGGTTTTTATCCGCCGGCCCGGTTTATAAAATGATAGTCGTAATAAAAAATAAGAATAAAAAAAAGGATAAGGCTGCGAGAAGAACCTAGAGAGGAAGCTCCACCGAAAGAAGAAGAGGAAATAAGACTCGAGTTTCTGGAAATGTTTCAAGAGGGAGGGGGAAAATTCAGAAAAAGAGAAAAAAGAGAAAGAAAAGAAGAAGATTGAATGGATTATCCCGAACCTGCCCCCGCCGCCGTGGCACGAACCATTTATGATGGCCCCGTTTGGGTGGATTGTGGTGCTACCATTCCTTTAGGATACCTTTCGGCTTCAGTTAAAACTCTTCCCTTCCCCCTTAGTTTTTTTTTACGGTAAAAAACCTTTGAGTATGGAATTTATTTACTTTGTTGGTTGAGTGAAGTTACGGTAGTTCAATCTATAAAGGAAGGACAATCGATCGCACTTGGCGCAGAACCACCTAACGGTGGCTCTTTACTCCCTCAAGACTTGCTTCTTATTTTTCTTTCACCCTTCACCCCCTTTTATATCAATAGGGAGCTACGAGCTCGGCTCCGGAAAGAAAAGAAGCCAGCAGGTCCGGTCCTTTTCCGCTTGATCGCTAACTCATGAGCAAAGCCGCCGCTCATGCAGCATATGAGCGGATCTTCACTAAAAGCCGGTTCTATTGGCGGATGGATAACGCCCCTCACTCTGCCATGAGAACAAAGAAAGCCATCCCCTTGCTGCTTTGCCTGCCGCCCTTCGGTGGTATAGTAGGATGGATAGCAAAGCCGCCTTCGGCCCTTCGCTGAGTAAGCCTCTCTTCGAGCCTCTACTGAATTCCGCTCGCCCCGGTCCTTAGTAGCGTTGACAAAGGCAACCGAGGCTAACCAAAGCGTCACAACTACATCCAAAGGTTGCCTTTGTCAACGACACAAGCAAGGAGTTGACAAAGGGGAACAGCCCCTGTTGTTGATAGAGAGCTTACCGCCCCGCCCTTTATAGTCGCGACTGTTGTCATGGAAAAAGAGTTTGTTTTCTGTCAAAGAAGCATGCTTAACACAGCCTATAGTGTAAAGACATTCGAGCCGCGTCTAAACAAAATCTAAATTAAGGGCGAGGCCCCGTACTCTCTCTTCTGTGGATACGCTATCCCTTCCGGCTATGGTATGGGGGAAGGGAAGTGAGATCTGCCAATTGATTTGATATTGGATGAGCGGCCGTGCTATGATCGTTCGGGAGACGCGGCCCATTCAAATCAAAATAGAACGAGCACCTACGACTAAGGGGAATGGAATGTCGGCCACAGGATGAGAGGATCTTATAATACGAGGGCGAGTGACTGGTCAAGTCATGAAACTTAGTTATTTTGATCAACATGGCTGCAAGTGGACTGGGTTTATGTGTTTGAACTGACTACGACCAAAGTCGGGTCTACTTCAACCAAAAAAAGGGCTACCCCCTATTCAAACCGAAAGAAGTACCTCACCTCACTTACGAAGAAATAGTTGGAGCAGGGCTCCGAACTATGAGAGTTTGCTTTTTTTTTCATGTTTCTAAGGGCGGTCTGATCCCTTATTTGATCAGACCGCTCCTGGTGTTCGAACTAGTCATTAATGGTCGGCTTCATTGGTACCCTTTCGGTATGCGTTGCGAACACTTTCATTTTTAGCGTCTCATCCTCTCTAGAGAAGCGAAACTCGAACGGATAGAGCAGATGGTCCAACTAGATAACTTTTTCTTTTTCATTACTTCCATGGTCGTGCCTTGTGGCACGGC